CAGCAGCAAACGGTATTCACAATATGAATTTCGACGAAACAAGTTTAATCATTAGTAAAGCCGAAGTCAATGAGGGGACTACTGCGAAAAAATTCAAACCTCGAGCTAAGGGACAGAGTTATCCGATAAAAAGATCCACTTGTCATATCACTATCGTATTGAGGGATATATCATTATCATTAAACGAAAAATATGAAGAATATATCAGCAAACCTATGTATAGTAGGGGGGTATTATGGGACAAAAAATAAATCCATTAGGTTTCCGACTTGGTACAACCCAAACCCATCACTCTATTTGGTTTGAAGAACGAAAAGATTATTCTGAAGGCCTACAAGAAGATCACAAAATACGAGAACACATTCAAAATTATATAGAAAAGGAGAGAATCTCCTCCGGTACGGATGTAATTTCACGAATACAGATTGACAAAAGAATCGATGTGGTTAAAGTCATAATCTATATGGGATTCTCAAACTTATTAACAGAGGATGAACCGCCCAAAACCAAAATCAAAGAATTACAGGTAAGTTTAAAAAAAGCCATTCACTTCATTCACAACCGAAAACTGAATATTGCTGTTAGAAAAATGAAAAAACCTTACGGAGACCCTACTATTCTTGGAGAATTTATAGCCGACCAATTAAAGAATAGAGTTTCATTTCGCAAAGCAATGAAAAAGGCTGTTGAATTAGTCGAAAAAGAATATAAAAAGGGAATTCAAGTACAAATTGCCGGATGTATTGGCGGAAAAGCACAAGAAATGGCACGCGTCGAATGGCTTAGAAAGGGTCGAGTCCCTCTCCAAACCGTTACCGCTAAAATCCATTTTGGTTCCACTCAAGTTCTAACTATCCATGGGGTATTGGGTATAAAAGTTTGGATCTTTTGAGACGGGAAATCCTACTATCCAATGCTAGAACAAAAAATGAAAAATTCTTTCGTTCGTTTTTTGTTCAACCAAAAAAAGGAACAATTATAGAGGGTTGCATAAGAAGTCGAAAAAGGATAGAAAGGATAGAATTGATATGTTGAGTCCAAAAAAAACCAAATTCCGTAAACAACATAGAGGAAGAATGAAAGGAAGATCTTCTGGAGGCAGTCGTATTTCTTTCGGTAAATATGCTCTTCAAGCACTTGAACCCGCTTGGGTCACCTCTCGACAAATAGAAGCAGGGCGGCGAGCAATGACACGAAATGTACGTCGCGGTGGAAAAATATGGGTGCGTATTTTTCCAGACAAACCCGTTACAGTAAAACCTACACAAACGCGTATGGGGTCGGGTAAAGGATCTCCCGAATATTGGGTAGCTGTGGTTAAACCGGGTAGAATACTTTATGAAATGGGCGGAGTAGCGGAAAATATAGCTAGAAAGGCTATTGAAATAGCTGCATCAAAAATGCCTATACGGACTCAATTCATTAGTTCGAAATAGGAATGTAGAACCAAAATAAGTAAGGAAGCCTTGAAGCCTTGGGGATAAAAAAAAAGAATTGCAGGTTTTTTGGACAAAAAAGATTTCTTTTTTTTTTACTTCGTGCTTTGCGTCGAAAGAGCAGGCTAAACAAAAAAAACAAAAAAAAAACAAAAAAACGATATGATTCAATCTCAGACCCTTTTGAATGTAGCGGACAACAGCGGTGCCCGGAAATTGATGTGTATTCGAATCGTAGGAGCTGGTAATCGACGATATGCTCATATTGGCGACGTTATTGTTGCTGTGATTAAGGAAGCAAGGCCAACTTCGGCTCTAAAACGATCAGAAGTGATCAAAGCTGTAATTATACGTACTTGTAAAGAACTCAAATGTAAGGATGGTATGATAATACGATATGATGACAATGCTGCAGTTGTCATTAATAAAGACAAGAATCCAGTAGGAACTCGCATTGTTGGTGCGATCACCGAAGAATTGAGAGATAAAAATTTCGGCAAAATAGTTTCATTAGCGAACGAAGTCTTATAAGAAGTCTTTTCAAAGCAAACTGTGATCTAGTATTTGAATGAAATCCATTTATCAGTATGGTAGATTGTGTCTCAGGTATATACCTTTAAGAATTCAGAAATCAAAATAAAGGAACATGTTGATTATATCCAAATTTCAAGGCAACAATTTAGTTTATCATGGGTAAGGACACTCTTTCTGACATATTAACCTCTATACGAAATGCCGATATGGCTAAAAAAGAGACCGTTCGAATAACATGTACTAACATCGCCCAAAACATTGTGAAAATACTGTTACGAGAGGGTTTTATCAAAAATACGAGGACACATCGGGAAAGCGACAAATCCTTTTTGATTTTAACCCTACGCCATAGAAGGAATAGGAAGGGTCCGTATAGAACTTTTTTAAATTTAAAACGGGTCAGTCGACCCGGTCTACGAATCTATTCTAACTATCAAAAAATTCCTAGGATTTTGGGCGGAATGGGGATTGCAATTCTTTCTACTTCTAAGGGTATTATGACAGACCGAGAGGCTCGACTAAAAAGAATGGGTGGAGAAATCTTGTTATATGTATGGGAATCGTAATCTTTATGCCACCAGAACTCGTCCTACAATAAAAGACACCAAAGGCAGAATCATGATCAGAGCTTATTATAAGAATCAGCAAATTCGAAATCTAAAAATGTCTATTATTAAAGCATCCTGAAAAAATTCGGTCGACAGGATTGGTATTGGCGCTCTCAATCAGAGCTTATTATAAGAATCAGCAAGTTCGCAATCTAAAAATGCATATTCAGAAAGGATAGTGTAAAAATAGGGTAGTGGATGGATTTGGTAGACAACAAATCGAAGATTGGGTAACTTGACAATTCAAATGGAATATGAAAATGTAACAGGATTCCATTCGCGACTCCAAAGAACCCTAGTTTCTTCCAAGCAAATAGATTCAAGGTTAAGCAATAAAAAATATGAAATTAAGGGCCTCCGTTCGTAAAATTTGTACCAAGTGTCGGCTGATCCGTAGGAAAGGGCGAATTAGAGTCATTTGTTCCAATCCAAGACATAAACAAAGACAGCGATAACCTTTTCTAAAAAAAAAAGAATTTGATAAAGTAAAAGCTAAAGTCAAAAAATAGAATAAGGAGAAAAAAAATCTATTTGAACATGAAATGGATATATCCATATCTCTCTCACTTTTCTTTATAAAAATGATAACATATGGCAAAAACTTTACGAAGATATAGTTCTATTAGAATTAGAAATAGACGCATTCGTTCGCGTAAGAGTGTACGGAAAATACCGAAAGGAATTATTCACGTTCAAGCAAGTTTTAACAACACGATTGTTACTGTTACAGACGTAGGGGGTCGCGTGGTTACTTCAGCCTCTGCTGGCGCTTGTGGATTCAAGGGTAGAAGAAGGGGGACGCCGTTTGCGGCCCAAACTACAACCGAAAATGCTATTCGCACAGTAGTAGATCAAGGTATGCACCGAGCTGTTGTCTTGGTAAAAGGTGTTGGTCGTGGAAGGGATGCAGCATTACGAGCTATTTTTAGAAGTGGTGTTCGATTACATTTTTTACGAGACCGAACCCCTTTACCACACAACGGGTGTAGGCCTCCTAAAAAACGACGTACGTAGAAAAAAAAAATCGAACACCAAAAAGTAGAAAACTATTCATCAACAAAACAACGAGAACAGAGATAACAGATTGCCGAAATGGCAATTTTTGGAAAGAAAATAGGCTCAACCGAGCGAACTACAAAGAACTACAAAGTCAATTGAATCTTCAAAAAACCATCTAGGGGGGACTCCACATGGAAAAAAACTACAACGAGAACAGAGATAACAGATTGCCGCAATGGCAATTTTTGGAATACAGAGAAATTGAAAAAGATTTTGTGTATGGAAAGTTTTCGATTGCTCCCCTTAAAAAAGGGGAGGCACAATTCTTTTTTAGTACATTGAGAAAATCATTATATAATGCAATAGAATGCGCATCTTTTACACATGCTAAATTCATCGATTCAACTCACGAGTTGAGGAACATCGTTGGGGTTCAGGAGTCCATAAGCGAAATTTTATTTCATTTCAATCAAATCAAATTAAAATCAAATTTGGATGGTTTGCAGGGACCTCTTTATGCTATTATAGACCTACAGGGACCTAGAAACGTAACCGCTCTGGACATACAGTTACCACCTGGTATCTCAATCCTTGATACGAGCCAGAAAATAGCCACCGTAACGGAACCCGTTCGATTTTTTGTTGAATTGATGATTGAAACGAATTCATCAGATTCTCTACAAACACGGCGGGAAATGGAGTTTCCCCCTGAGGATGGATACGCAATAGATGCCGTCTTCACACCCATTCGAAACGTTAGTTCAAGTATTCATCTCTATGATTTTGAAAATGAAAATGGAACTGATCAAAGAGAAATGCTTGTTCTGGAAATATTTACAGATGGTAGGGTAGGTCCTTATGAGGCACTTGTCAAAGCTTCGAAGAAAGTTCTTTCTCTTTTTCTTTGCTTTTTGTCTGTAGAACAAGATTATGAAACTAACCAAAAAATCAACAAGATTAATCCAGTAATCTTCAGTTCAGACATCCCATTAGACTCTAGCGAGGGCGAGGATTTTTAAGACATCCCATTAGACTCTAGCGAGGGCGAGGACTCTACCGCCCCATTCTACGCTGAACACGATAGCGAGGGCGAGGACTCTACCGCCCCATTCTACCCTGAAGATGATATTCTCGAACGCTCGTTCAATTCCAACGAGCGTGACGAGGTGATCGAGGAGAAACTCGTAGAATTCCTCCAAAGGTTTCTCCCTACTCGTAAGGATATAGAGATCGTTATCGAACGATTCAGAGAGAAACAAGCGATTTCAACCTTCGCTTTTCTAAGATCACTAGACGGTATAATGACTCTCCTTAGTAATAAAGAAGAGATTGTAGAGATTCTACAGCCAAGTCTCAAGGATATTTTATCCTTGATCGATAAGCAAGCAAGTTTAGTTTTAGAACTAAATAAGGAACGAGAGGAGTTCAAAAGCGATTTTCAAAAGTTCAGGAGACCCTTTTTGGATTCATTTGAATCCATGATCGCTCAAGGAAGAGTGCTCAACTACCTCGAGTCTTTGTGGAAACGTCGGCTCTTTTAATAAAGCGTTTTTGAATCAAAAGAATATCTATGGAGTAGTCGCTTGAAGGCGAGCGACTACGCCATAGATATTCACTAGTCGTCAATTCCAGTTCTGCCTTTTCTCTATTTTCTAGAGTCTATTTTCTATAGATGGAGTAGTCGCTCGCCTTCAAGCGACTACTCCATCTTTTGATTTCACAATGGAATCCTTTTTCAATTTAAAAAAGACCTAAAGTT